ATGATGCATTACATTAATTATATTCATAAAATTTTTTCTAAAATAAGAAAAATCTCAAAATATTTAATTCTATTTTTTTCTTATTTCTTATTATTTTTTTCTTATTTCTTATTAATTTAATAAAAAAATAAAGTAAAAGCGGGTAGCGGGAATCGAACCCGCATCGTTAGCTTGGAAGGCTAGGGGTTATAGTCGACGTTGATTCATCATTTTTAACGTCTCTAATTCAAAACTGAACGTGAAACTTTGGTTTCATTCGGCTCCTTTATGGAAGATGTATAAATTCCTATATTAAGACATGAACGAAAAAAAAATTCCACCCATAACATCTATGTCAGCTTTTCTGTCTGAATGTATTCAGAACAACCCGCTTTCTAGACGATCCCTATAGAAAAGAGGGGGATTATATTATAACAACCTTTCTAGTTACTTCGTTCTCTATTTCTATGTGAGAGAATCCTTAGGAAAAGCATTTTGTTTCTACCGAGCTAAAACAATTTGTCGATGTCTCTAGTAAACCAAAGTCATTGTTTAATAGCCATTTTGCTTCAATTTCCGTAATACAAATTCCAAATTAAAGATTTAGTTACGATTAGAAAGCCACTTTCTATCTTTATCCATGGATCCTTTACTCATACTTATTGAATTAGAAGTATTGATCTAATTAAAAAAAAAAATTATGTTTCGTAATCTCATAATCCAATTTTTCAATTTTTAATTGATTCTTGGATACAAATCACGAGAATGTATATTCTTCCTCGAATTTTTCATTGCGAGGTAAAGGATTAAATCCTTTTAAGAAATAAAGTTTTTGGTCGGAATGAAATATTAATCAAACCGAAAGACCCCTTAACTATATAAAGGATTATAGAACGAATCACACTTTTACCACTAAACTATACCCGCTACAATCCGATTATTGTATATAAATGAACCTTTTGTCGAACAAGAAAATGGGTCGTAATAAAAAGTGAAAAGAGTAAAAAGAAAGGATAGGATCATAAAATAATCATGAAAATTAGAGCGTTTACGTGTTGTATCAGAGAACCCAATGAGATTCGGAAAAGAGAATTCATTAAATTTCAATAACTAAAACTAAATAACAAGTGTTTTTTTGCCGGAGGTTTTTGACCTAGACGTCTCGACAAAACTACTTAAGCCATAACATACATGAAAATGTATTGTGCAAGAATCCACAGTTCCCTTTTTGTTATTTATTTACTTTACTAATTTACTAAAATAAAAGGAATAAAGAAAATAAAGAATAAATATAAAAAATTAAGATAAGAAACGACACTTTGATTCGATATCATTTGATTCTATATCATAGAAATCAAATGAGTTTTTATTTTTCCAATCGTAATAACAAGCAAGTATTTTAGTTTTCAAATAAAAAAAAAATTATTTATGATTCGTTGGAACAATAAATGGCGGGCCCGGCCTGGTCAGTACTTAGCCGGGCCGTGGAACTAAAAAGCACTCTCGGATGAAAAAAAATATTATGAAGGGCTCTTTCAATCCTTATTTTTTATAATGTAACATAGTATTATCCTTTTTCAATTGGGAGGAGAGATGGCTGAGTGGACTAAAGCGTCGGATTGCTAATCCGTTGTACGAGTTTTTCGTACCGAGGGTTCGAATCCCTCTCTTTCCGTTTTTGTTGATGACTTGGTATTTTCTTTCGAATTTTTCGCGAGCTCTTTTTATTTTTAATAGTTAAAAATGTGTAATAGATAAAATCCTACTAAGAACATTTTAAAATCAAGCAAGGAAAACCTTATCTTTTATTCTTCACGTCCAGGATTACGTCCTGGATCATTAGACAGGAATCCGAAAATAAAGAGAGAAACAAAGAATATCACTACCGTGTAAACAAATAGTTTGAGAGTAAGCATTACATAATCTCCAAGATTTTTTTTAGTAAAAAAGAGAATAGATTCTCCGTTTTTATACCGCATACCCTACTATTTTGATTTTTTATTTTGACACCAAGAAATAAAGTGGGGTGATCCAGATTTTTCGCGGTTGTACAAGAATTTCAATATTTGAATTGAGGGTGTAAGACTTATCTGATCTTATCAATTCTTTTCTTTGAATTTTTTTTTTTTCAATAAATCATGAATTTGTCTAGACATTATTAAATTAAAGATATCATCGAAAACTTACAGCAGCTTGCCAAACAAAGGCTAAGAGAAAAAAAAACAGGGGTATTACTGGCATAACATCTACGATTGGATTTAAAAAAGCGTAGGCCTCGGGCAATTTGGCGACGAAAAAACTACTTGAATAAAGAGCAGAATTAAGACAGATACAGATCAAACTAAATATATTAAGCATAACAAACATTTTGTTCTTGAGGATAATTGTATTTTATTTATTTTGATTGAGTTATTAATAAATTGAGTTTTTTATTATTTTATTATTATAAATATGTTATTATTCATAGAAAAGAAAAATGAATAAAAAGAAAATAAGATAGACCAAAAAACTTTCTTTGATTTGAACTCACCCAATCAAAAATCTTTCAATTCTCAAATCAAAAGAGAATAGAATAAACCATACTTTCATACAATATCTTAATTGAATTATATGTAATGATCAATAAATTCTGTTTAATTCTACGTCTACATGTATAAAAATTCTAGTAATCTATTTTATAGATAATAGATATTTAGACTTGAGTTGACGAACAACCAGTACCAATATTAGTGTTTATTAGTGTCGACTAGAAATGGGGCGTGGCCAAGTGGTAAGGCAACGGGTTTTGGTCCCGCTATTCGGAGGTTCGAATCCTTCCGTCCCAGAACATAACTGACCCACGATCATTTTATTAATCTATAATTTTATTAATCTATAATAAAAAATAAAATATATATCTATATCATAATCTATATCATAATAAAATATATCAAAATAAAGATTGTCTTTTCGACCAGTCTTCCGTTTAGGAGTATAATATTGTTATAGAATGCGATTCTTAATTTCTTTTTTTTTTTTTTTTTTTTATTAATCATATCTTTTTCACAAATTTAATCGAGTTCAAATAACACGCATATGAAACGAAATTTGGATTTGTTAAATATTACAGATTTTACAATATGAAATATGAAAAAATAACAACCTAAATCTTCAATCTTTCCTTACATCAGTCTTTTTTTTTTTATTAATCATTGATGGTTTAATCCAATATGGATTTATCTTTCTCTTAATGATGATAAAAAGCGAATGGTACTTACTGTAAAACCTTATGCAAATAATGATTATTAGGGTAGGAAACTATTCAATCAATTAAATCTTTTTAATGATTTCTTATGAGTTCTTGGTATTCTAAGAAGTGTGAAATTGTTGAATTTATCCTATCACGTTACTTGAAGATAGAGATTCAAAATAACTTGTTTATTCGTGTTTATTTATTCATGTTATGTTAGTTATAATTAAAAAAATAATTATAAACAATGGGGTTAAATTGATTGAATTCTTGTTGAGACTTCGTCATACATTATCCATTCTTCATATAGAAGAAAAAAGTATAGATTATTATGTACCGACCGAACCGATGATTATTCACGATTCCATAATTGAATCAATTACATACTGGTTCCAAACTGAAGGAATGTTATGGTAAAACTTCGTTTAAAACGATGTGGCAGAAAGCAACGTGCGACTTGAAGGACATGATCAGCTGTGGATTCTTACATCCACCACTTTTTTATATTATATAGGAACGAAAGTGCTCTTGGCTCGACATCATTTGTTCTGTTCCACTGGAACCCTCATTTTTGAGAGTGTTGCCATGTAAATAGTACACGATGGAGCTCGAGTAGAACGTATTGATTAATTTCTCAAGGGCAAGAATCTAAGGTTAGTATCGATCAATAAATTGGAACAACTTCGTAAGTCTATTTTAGATATATAAATCTAAAGGATCCAATTCGATAAAATTTAAAAGTTAATTTTGTTGGAATTGGTAAAACTCTTTTGATCAAATCAAAAGTAAAGTGTATTACGTAGGAATCAACCATTCATACGATTCTTTGATAGAAAGAAATCACAAAAAATGGTATGTTGCTGCCGTTTTGAAACGATTTAAAGATCACCGAAGTAATGTCTAAACCCAATGATTCAAGGCAAAGATAAAGATCCTGGAACAAGGAAATACCGTTTTCAATTGTCTCAACAACCAGATCATATTTAAGAATCAAAATAGATTCTAAAGGAGACAGACAAAAAGGGTTAGAGACCACTCAATAAATTTAATACCTAAAAGGTTTCTTTTGAGTTATTTGAGAGTTATTCAACTTGAGTTATGAGGATACAAATCTTTTTTTTTGGGGGGGGGGGGGGGAAGACTAAGAAAAAGTATTTAAACTAAAATCAATAATATAATGAATTTGATGATTTTATGGATCTATTTGATATTATGATTCTATACATAGACATAATTTAGAATTTTCTCGAGCCGTACGAGGAGAAAACTTCTTATACGTTTCTAGGGGGGGGGGTATTGTTCATCTATCCCAATGAGCCATTTATCGAATCGTTGCAATTGATGTTCGATCCCGACGAGAGGGAAGAGATCTTCGTAAAGTGGGTTTTTATGACCCGATAAAGAATCAAATCTATTTAAATGTTCCGGCTATTCTATATTTCCTTGAAAAAGGTGCTCAACCTACAGGAACTGTTCATGATATTTCAAAAAGGGCGGGGGTTTTTACGGAACTTCGCCCTAATCAACAAATATAATTAAATTAATGAAATAAAAAAAATGTGGATGATTTGTATATAGCCTTGTATAACCTTTTTGTTTCTTTGCTATTTCCTCTTTTGTTCTATTTATATCATACTAAATTATATCTATATCATACTAAATTTATTATTGTTACTATAAAAGAGTGTCTTTTATAACGACAAAAATCTATTTCTATTTTATTGATATAAATTTTATTGATATATATAAAATAGATAGAAAAAGATTAAGTGAATAAATAAATGAAGTAATCGGGTCTATAAATATAAAATTTTGAGATTACTGTCAATGAGTTAAGGAACAAATAAAAAAACACAAAGGATTTCACTTGCTTATTTTAGTGATTAGTGAATAGTGAATAAACCTCATTTTTTACTTAATTTATTTTTCCACCAATATTGTATCAATGTTGTGTTGTATAGAAATATTCTATATAGTGCCAATCCAACACAAGTCCTTAGTTTTTTGTTTTCTTATTTTTTCTTATAATTCTAATTGTCTAATTGATTGGAATTGTTAGTTATATTTATAAATTGTTTTTTCTTTTGTATTCTTTTCTCAACATTCATATTGACAACAGTGTATCAAATAAATATAATCCGATCGTGGATAAAAGGATCCATTTATATCTCCGTCCCATAGCTTTTATTTCATTCAAATAATGGGTTCTTGTATTTTCTGTGATACAAGAAGTCTTTTTTTGATTAAGATTAAACTCAATAAAAATCTATATATACTATAGAATTAATGGATGACATAAGAGACAAGGAGCTATTTATAAATATTTTACTTTATCCCTATTTTTATCTGAGAATTTTTTCATCGGATCTGTTCATTTTTATTATGTTCAGAATCTAATCAATTAGAATTTTAAAAATTTTTGCTATTTTAATGTTTTGATTGGTTTGGATTGCGTTGTGCAATTCAATCTTTTTTTTATTGAGATTCCGATTGTATCTACACATTCTAATTATTTTATTTGGGTTGCTAACTCAACGGTAGAGTACTCGGCTTTTAAGTGCGGCTAGCATCTTTTACACATTTGTATGAAGCAAAAGATTCGTCCATACCATCGGTAGAGTTTGTAAGACCACGACTGATCCTGAAAGGAATGAATGGAAAAAGCAGCATGTCGTATCAATGGATAATTCTAAGAATATTTCATTCTTACCGAATAGGTCCAAAACCTTATTTAAATTGTTTGAATTCTTGTCGTGTAATAAAAAAAATGAATTTGGTCGAGTGAATAAATGGGTAGAGCCCTACTACGGTTCCAATTATAGGGAAACAAAAAGTAATGAGCTTCTGTTCTTAATTTTTGAATGATTACCCGATCTAATTAGACGTTAAAAATATATTAGTGCTTAATACGGGAAAAACTTTTCCCATGAGTGGATTATAAATTTCTTATGAGTCCTAATTATTAGCTATTACCCATTATGGGGTAGAGATAAATGTGTAGAAGAAGGCAGTATATTGATAAAGATTTTTCAAAATCAAAAGAGCGATTGGATTGAAAAAATAAAGGACTTCTAACCATCTTGTTACCCTAGAATGAACATAAATCAATTAGATGGAAAAAGAGAGGCTAGAGAGTCTGTTGATGAGTCTTACTTGTTCCGAGGTATTTTCTTACTATAATACCTTGTTTTGACTGTATCGTACTATGTATCATTTGATAACCCAATAAATCACCTATTTCTTTTCTTGTTCAAATAAAAAATGGAAGAATTTCAAGGATATTTAGAACTAGATAGATATCAGCAACATGACTTCCTATACCCACTTATCTTTCGGGAGTATATTTATGCACTTGCTCATGATCATGGTTTAAATAGATCGATTTTGTTGGATAATGTAGGTTATGACACTAAATATAGTTTACTAATTATAAAACGTTTAATTAGTCGAATGTATCAACAGAATCATTTGATAATTTCCGCTAATGATTCTAACCAAAATAAATTTTTTGGGTACAACAAAAATTTGTATTCTCAAATGATGTCGGAGGGATTTGCAGTCATTGTGGAAATTCCGTTTTCCCTACGATTAGTATCTTCCTTAGAGGCGACAGAAATCGTAAAATCTTATAATTTACGATCAATTCATTCAATATTTCCTTTTTTAGAGGACAAATTCCCACATTTAAATTATGTATCAGATGTACTAATACCCTACCCCATTCATCTGGAAATCTTGGTTCAAACCCTTCGCTATTGGGTGAAAGATCCCTCTTCTTTACATTTATTACGACTCTTTCTTCACGAGTATTCTAATTGGAATAGTCTTATTACTCCAAAAAAAATTATTTTTTCAAAAAGTAATCCACGATTATTCTTGCTCCTATATAATTCTCATGTATGTGAATACGAATCCATTTTACTTTTTCTTCGTAATCAATCTTCTCATTTACGATTAACCTCTTCTGGTATCTTTTTTGAGCGAATACATTTCTATGAAAAAAAAAAAGATCCTGTAGAAGAAGTCTTCGTTAATGATTTTCCGGCCGCCATCTTATGGTTCTTCAAGGATCCTTTTATGCATTATGTTAGATATCAAGGAAAATCTATTCTGTCTTCGAAGGATACCCCTCTTCTGATGAATAAGTGGAAATATTATCTTGTCAATTTATGGCAGTGTCATTCTTATGTGTGGTCTCAACCAGGAAGGATTTATATAAACCAATTATCCAAGCATTCCCTTGATTTTTTGGGTTATTTTTCAAGTATGCGACCAAACCTTTCGGTGGTACG